TTGTGTGATGTTTCTTGCATTCTGATCAATTCGATACGTTTTTTTTGAAAAAAAATAAAAAATCTCATGATTTTTCATTGTTAATAACGTTAATAAACTAAAATTTTTGTTAATTCTTTTTGAATCTTCTTTACCCCATAGAGATATTGAATAGAAGGGGGTATTCTTTTTGCCACTATAATTTTGAAAATGAACGTTTAAATGTCCTTCAAAAGTAAGTAAATAGATTCGAAACATATAAAATGCGGTTAATCCCGCTGTAAACCAAGCTATTATTGCGAAAATTTGTGAATACAACCAAGTATCATTAAGAATTTCATCTTTGGACCAAAAACAAGCAAGAGGCGGAATACCACAAAGAGAAAGTGTACCTAATAAAAAAGCGGTTTTGGTAATTGGGACATGCTTTGTTAAACCCCCCATAAAAACCATATTCTGACTTTTATTTGGAGAATATCCAACAAGAGTTTCCATTGAATGAATAACGGATCCAGATCCTAAAAATAATAATGCTTTCGAATAAGCATGAGTAATCAAATGAAATAAAGCACTTCGATAAGACCCCATACCTAGAGCTAACATCATATAACCCAATTGAGACATTGTGGAATAGGCTAAACCCCTCTTAATGTCTTTTTGAGCAAGGGCAAAAGTTGCTCCGAATAATATTGTTATTACTCCTACCAAAGAGATGAAATTCATTATATGAGGAATAACTATGAAAAGAGGAATAAGCCGAGCTACAAGAAAAATTCCCGCAGCTACCATAGTAGCAGCATGTATAAGAGCCGAAATAGGAGTAGGTCCCTCCATGGCATCCGGTAACCATACATGAAGGGGAAATTGTGCAGATTTAGCAACTGCACCGGCAAATAATAGAACGGCACAGAAAGTAACAAATAAAAAATTGACTTCATTATGATTATTAGAAATCAAGTTATTGAATATTTTGAATAAATCTCGAAATTCGAAACTCCCTGTTATCCAATAAAAACCTAAAATTCCTAATAATAAACCAAAATCCCCAACACGATTAGTTACAAATGCCTTTTGGCAAGCATTTGCAGCAACAGGCCGTGTGAACCAAAACCCTATTAATAGATATGAACACATTCCTACCAATTCCCAAAAAATATAAATTTGTATCAAATTAGAACTAGTAACTAATCCTAACATAGAAGTACTGAAAAAACTCATATAAGCAAAAAATCTCAAATATCCTTGATCATAAGACATATAATTATCACTATAAATAAGAACCATAATTCCAATAGTAGTAATCAATATTGACATAATAGAAGTAAGCGGATCGATCAAGTAACCGAATTCTAAAGAAAAATCATTATTGATGATCCAAGACCATACATATTGATAGATAGAACTGCCATTTATTTGCTGAATAGACAGATTGATAGAAAAAAGCATGACTATACTTAACAAAAAAACACTTTGAAAAGCCCACATACGACGAAGACTTTTTGTTGCCGACGGAAAAATAAGAAGTCCCGCTCCTATTAAAATAGGAACTGGAAGTGGAAGGAAAGGAATTATCCACGCATATTGATATGTCTGTTCCATAAAATTTTTTTTATTCTTAATTGATTGTTTACGATTTACCGGATCCTACCCCCTTTCAATTTCAAAACAAAAAGGGTCAATAAAAAAATCAAGAGATGTACTAACTTAAAGATATTTTTCGAATTTTATATATTATTTATATATTATCTGGGTCTTTCCAAAAGACTTTAAATATTAAAATAAAGAAGTTACAATTGGGCAAATGATATGACCAATTTGCTCATAAAAAGAGAATTTAGTTATTAACTAAGATTTTTATTAAAATAACGAAAATACAAAATTTCATTATTATTAGATGACTTTATATTCATAAAGTAAGGATAAAAAATTACACTAAAAAGATTACTTGATTATGATATGAATCGATATGAATCATAGGATTAACTAAGGTAAAAATTTTGTACTAATCTCGCTTTTTAGTAAGTTTGTTTCAAATCATTAACTAGTTTCATTATAAATTATAAAATTTATTGATTATTTTACGTTTCAATAAAAAAGGTATTTATAGGAAACGCTATAATATCTAACATTTTACATTTTATATAAGATTTTTTTTAACAAAACGTGTATCTTTTAACAAATTAATTACTTTAATTACTAGTTTGATTCGAATTTTAAAATGGAATTTGGAAGTATTCTTTACTCAAGTTTGACCAATTAATAGAAAAAATTAAAGTTTTAATTAGGCAATGGGTTTTTAAAGGGTTCTTAAATTCTTGGGTGTATTTTATTCTGTATAAATGAAAGAAATGTAGAAAAAAAAGGACAGAGCTCAAAAAGGAAGATCTTTTTTAGATTCTTTGTCTCACCAAATCAAATTTCTATAGTACAACAGCGGATTCTATAGATATAGATGTGAATCATAAAGAACACAAAATAAAGATACGAATCAATAAAACGAGTCTTTCTTACGAATATTCTA